CAAAAACTAGAGCAAACATATAATAACGAATTCGGAATTGTAACCAAGCGTCGCCCATTGGTTCTATACCCGATTCATAACTAGAAAGTTTCTCCGGTCCTTCGCTAGTCGGGGCTAAAACTCCGGAAATAAAAAAAGCCAAAATAGGAATAAGACTTGATATTATTAGAAATGCCCAGAAAATGTCATATTCGTAAAGCAGAAACATAGATGCACTCCTATGAATATGGAAAAAATATATACCGTATTCTTCGAATCGATCTGGAATTTGAATTAATCTATAACTGTTTAGTCAAAATACCAATGAATTTTGATTGAACCCCCCAGTTTTTTGCTGTGGGTCATTCTTGTTTCAAGATTCATCGAGTGGAATCCTTTTTTCACTTACTTCAATTCAATTTCGATATGTTATAGATATATTATGCTCTTATTACAAACTTATCGTTTTTATCTTGTCTCAGATTTTCTCTAAAAAAAAAAGAGAAAAAAGAATTACATTTTTTTTAGTTATAATTTATATAGAATTTTTATTAAGAATATTAAGAATTATATATGTATGTTATATATTTTATGATGATCATATAATAAAACCGAAAGGTATTGGGTTATTCTTTTCATTAAGATCTAATCCAGTTAGAGGATTGTTGTTTCTATTGATTAGATACGGAAACAGAATACATCGCCCTATTCTATTTTTTATCCTTGTTCTAGACTTAATGGATTTGATTCAATGCATTGAATTGAGAGAAACCCTTACATATTACAACCCTAGGGTTCTATCCCCACCCAATTTACGGATTTTGAGTCTGTACTACCTCGACCTGCAACCCATCTCCCAAAAAAAAGAAGCGGGTTATGAAATTAGAGCTCGAAGTCTTAAAAGAAAAATCTAAAATATCGATCTTTAGTACTTGAAATGGGTCCGAAAGGGCGGGAAATACTTATTAAAAAGAGTTTTAAAGTAAGACCAACCAACTTTCAGCCTTCATGTAAAAAAAGATTTATTTTGAACGAAACCTACACAACGAAGTATATCACAACGGGAGAGCCAGCCGAATCCTAAATAATTTTGAGAATAAACTTCTAATCGAATCGCGCATTAGCAAATGATTTGACAGACGAAATCCCCAAACAACTCATGGAAATAGAAAGGGCTGCAAACACTAATAGAGTTAGGAACCATTCATTATCTCTGAAACAACGAATTGGGTTCTGCTCCCGAAAAAACGATGAGTTGGGGGCTTCTTAACTCGTCCAAGTGCAAACGTACCCCCACTCCAATCTTCTTGCATAAAGTCAGCATCGGTAGAATTGGGGTATATTAAGATCTATAAAAAGATATTTTGTACAAAAAGAAAAGGAATATCACAAACTCTTTGATCCTGGATAGGAAAACAATAAAATTCTTGTGTAATTCACCCACAAAAAAGAAAAGACGGATTTTTTAATCCGAGATAAAAAAAAAGACCGATCGGGCCCATCGAAATGAATTTTTCCGTTTCATGCTCCCCCACGGGGATCGCTTGGAGCATGTGATAATTATTCTATTTCGATGGACCAAACGACTGTCCGACTACAACCAACAAACAAGAATGAGGAAATGAAAACTATACACATTTTTAGGGCTATACGGACTCGAACCGTAGACCTTCTCGGTAAAACAGATCAAACTTATTATTATCAAAATGATTCGAACTGTTCCAAAGACCCAACATGCATTTTTTTGCATTGGGCTCTTTCATCAACTGATATAAATATCAGATAGTCCGCCATACTTTTTCTTAACAGAAAGATAACGAGATGGCTCCACGTGCTCTGATTCATTATTTAGATTATGATCCAGGAGCAATACCAAAGTGTTTCAAAGAAGAGTTACCTTGACGTAGGTCTGCCTTTGGCCTAGATCAACCTAAGTTAAATGGAGTCTCTATCGCTCTGCTCAAAGAGTCAAATATGAAACTTCATACACCTTAAAGTTCATAGTACGAAAAGATATTTTTTTGAGGTCCTTATACTCATTATGCCTAGCATTGAATGGGCTGTGTATTCACCTTATCAATTATCGAATCAATGATGGGTTCTATTTGGAGCCTAAATTGGCACCCAAAGCGGACCGAATATTTGTCAGGCTATTGTTCCCTCGAATATATAGAGTAAGACATGGATTTATCAATAAGATCAATTTTGTTGATTGCATGATGGACTCCCCTGAAAAACATTGGCGCGCGTGTAAACGAGTTGCTCTACCAACTGAGCTATAGCCCTTGTGATAGATAGTTTATCATGGAAATAATTTCTTGTCAAGATGAATCTTCTATGATCCAACATGATAGCTTCTGATCGGTTTCCTGCCAAGAATTGGTATTGCTTAGAAATAAGATTGCATCTATAATTCATCGATATGACAAGCCCCTTTCTTTCTCTTTGTGATGATAAATGACCTACTTAACCCAGTGGTTAGAGTATTGCTTTCATACGGCGGGAGTCATTGGTTCAAATCCAATAGTAGGTAAAACTTATTAGATACCGGAGTAATTGGTATCTAATAAGTTTTTCTACCCACCCTCCTTTTTTTAGTTGCATCAGAAATGCTATTACAGTTGATTTGACTTAATCCGCAGAACCAAAATATGGTGTATAAACAGAACTTACTTTTTATTGGGCAATTAGTTATGAAATTACATTGATAGCCTCGACTCGCGTCCTAGCTCGTCTGACGGCTAAATTTGCTTCAATAGTTTGTCTCTTCCCCTCAGCCCGACTCAAGTTAGCTTCAGCTGTTTCAAGAGCTTGCTGAGCTTCTTGTGGATCAATGTCACTACCCTTCTCCGCATCATTTACTAAAATAGTAATATAATTATTGCCTACTCTAGCAAAACCACCCATCAGAGCTATTTTTAACCATTGGTCATTAAGACGTAGTCTCAAAATACCAATATCTACAGCTGTGGCAATAGGGGCGTGGTTTGGTAATACACCGATTTGGCCACTATTAGTAGATAAAATAATTTCTTTCACTTCTGAATCCCAAACAACTTGATTCGGGGTTAGTACACAAAGATTTAAGGTCATTTCTTCAATTTGCTCTCCACTTCTAAGTTCACAGCCTTCGCGGTAGCTTCATCGATGTTACCTACCAAATAAAAGGCCTGCTCAGGAAGAGGATCTAATTCTCCGGAAAGGATCAGTTGAAACCCCCTAATTGTTTCTGCTAGACCAACATATTTCCCTGGAGAGCCCGTAAATACTTCTGCTACGAAGAAAGGTTGTGATAAGAAACGCTCAATTTTTCGTGCTCTTGCTACGGTTAAACGATCCTCTTCAGATAATTCGTCTAACCCAAGGATAGCTATAATATCCTGAAGTTCTTTGTAACGTTGTGAAGTTTGCTTAACTCTTTGCGCAATTTCATAATGTTCTTCACCAACGATGCGAGGTTGGAGCATAGTTGACGTACTATCAAGAGGATCTACTGCTGGATAGATACCTTTTGAAGCTAGTCCTCTTGATAGTACTGTAGTAGCATCTAAATGTGCAAATGTCGTAGCAGGGGCAGGGTCGGTCAAATCGTCCGCAGGTACATAAACTGCTTGAATAGAAGTTATAGACCCCTCTTTGGTAGAAGTAATTCTTTCTTGCAAAGTACCCATTTCTGTACTAAGGGTAGGTTGATAACCCACAGCAGAAGGCATTCTGCCTAATAAGGCGGATACTTCGGATCCTGCTTGGACAAATCGGAAAATATTGTCGATAAATAGAAGGACATCTTGTTCATTAACATCCCGGAAATATTCTGCCATGGTTAGGGCAGTCAAACCAACTCTCATCCGAGCTCCCGGAGGTTCATTCATCTGACCATAGACTAGAGCTACTTTTGATTCTGCAAGATTTTGCTCATTAATAACTCCAGACTCTTTCATTTCCATGTAAAGATCATTCCCCTCACGAGTACGCTCGCCCACTCCGCCAAAGACAGATACGCCTCCATGAGCTTTGGCAATGTTGTTGATCAATTCCATGATAAGGACTGTTTTACCCACTCCAGCCCCCCCGAATAGTCCTATTTTCCCCCCACGTCGATAAGGAGCTAAAAGATCAACTACTTTGATCCCTGTTTCAAAAATAGATAATTTTGTATCTAATTGTATAAAAGCAGGCGCGGATCTATGAATAGGAGATGTTGTGCGAGTATCGACAGGACCTAAATTATCAACAGGCTCTCCAAGAACGTTGAAAATTCGTCCGAGAGTCGCCCCACCGACTGGAACACTTAGAGCAGCTCCCGTGTCAATAACCTCCATTCCTCTCATCAGACCATCTGTAGCACTCATAGCTACAGCTCTCACTCGATTATTTCCTAATAATTGCTGTACCTCACAAGTGACATTAATTAGCCCGCCGGCAGTATCTCGGCCCTTAACTACCAAAGCGTTGTAAATATTAGGCATCTTTCCGGGGGGAAATGATACATCTAGCACCGGACCAATGATTTGAGCGACACGCCCCAGGTTTTTTTCTTCAAGTGTGGAAACCCCGAGACCCGAAGGGGTAGGATTTGTTTTCATAATAATAAAAAGTGAAATATGTAGAAATTCTTTGCATTTTGTAAACCGAAGAAAAAGTGTCCGATAGCAAGCAGGTTGATCGGTTAATTCAATAATTAATAGGAGTTAGTACTTGATTTCGTTGGTACCATTCAAGCGACTCCAATTCTATTGTTTACTCGTTCAATGAGTGAATTTTCAAGTTTCACCAACCTAAAAAATAAGGTAGATGGATAAAAAACACGAGGGAACGTTTCAGTTCTCTATCATTATAGACAATCCCATCCATATTTTCTATGGAATTCGAACCTGAACTCTATTTATAATTCATTTTTTTTTTTCGCATCGGCCATTGTTTCTTATTTCAGCATATATTTTTCCGCCTCTTCTCTACCTTTTCAGGGACGAATTCCGGAGAGTTTTACATCTAGGATTTACATATACAACATATAGCAC